AATTCTTGTGTAGTCCAAAGGTCGGTTTTCACGATTTCATCTATATTGAATCAACATATCAGAATAGCTTATATAGTCATGATTCCATTCGGGTCCACTGACTTATGATTGATTTCTCATTTTTCGGATCTGATTGGAACACTGGAGAAATAGGAAGACTTTGGCGATTCATAATGGGATATCTATAATATCTATGCCCCAGGACACAAAATAGGAATAATGAAACATGAGAAAGAGTATACCCTGTAGTGACATAGCTGTTCTCCTAATCGACTACAACTCATCATAATGAACATTCCACAACAAAACTAACAATAAAGAAACAACTCGCCAGGTTAGTGTTTATCTGGGACCAGGCGGTTACCTTTTTTTTTCATATCTATATCCTCCGATGAAAAATGAAGACTAAGACAAGGACTTTTGTGGAAAATCAAAAGGCCCTTTATCGGATTGGAATCGATGACTTTAGCCTGGCGTTTAAAGTAAAGAGCGTGACTCTACCGCTTAGTGTGTTGGGCCCATTTGATTCAATTCATGAATTAGCCCACTATGAGTTGCACAGCATAAATAAATAATTAGTAACACTAATAATTATAGTATATCATTCGTGTCTCTGTTACAAGACGGCGAAACTAAATGGTTCGAATGAAATCCAATGAAAAAAAAATGGTAGGCTGTACACCTAATTTTCCTGGGATTGTAGTTCAATCGGTCAGAGCACCGCCCTGTCAAGGCGGAAGCTGCGGGTTCGAGCCCCGTCAGTCCCGACGGAATCAAATCCAATAAAAAATACATTAATTCATCTCGGAATTGGAAAAAAGGGGTACAAATAGCCTAATTTCATTCCCATCCCCTTATTTTATTATTTTAAATTTCGTTTCGCATTTCTCATCAAACAAATAGGGGAATTTCCATTACCTCAACCAATATTGATTGATGGGAGAGAGACATATGTGGATTGCTACAATTATTGGTAGCATCATATTTGGGATTCCAAGAGATACCGATACCGTACTGGGTCTGGCTTTTTCGATTGCTCCCGATCCGTGGTTTAGAATAGAGTACCCACTATTTACCGGGAACCCATACACAAAGAGAATTCATTTATTGTACGAGACAAAATTAATTTAACATAATAACTTTGATAGGATAGAATACTTTGACTTTTTTTTAAGATTCAAAGTCTCTCCTTTTCTGGTTCCGAGTTTGTGTAACTTCAATGACTAGTTTGAATATGAAACAATCTATCTCATTCAAATTAAACACTGAACGAAAGCTATCCGTAGCCGTATAGATTCGGTTCTCCTGTACCATCTTACTGTTCTTCTGAAGGATTCGGTCAGGTTAGGACAACTAACTTAGGAGAACAACTACTCAAGGCCAAAAGCTGGGAGGAGTAGTTGACAAACGGTCCTTTATATATGCTTTCGTGTTTGCCTTGCCGGGATTGCATACTCCGGAAGGAAGCTATTGCTTTTTCATTAGCATTACCTAGCTCGTTGACTAGGGCTATGAAAAGCATCTGTGCTAGTGCTGTACTGACTTACTGTACTGGTGTATTGCTAGTGGACTGAGAGGAGAGGAAGTCTTGCACTCCCTCGTCCTATTAGAGGAACTTTCTAACGACCAACTAGCGCTTGTCATTCATCAGACAAGAGCAAAAACTTACCGCTTCCCGAACTGGGCAGATATTGGAGATTTACGAGGCTAGTAAACAAGACAAGAAGAGTCCAAGCGTAGTAAAGTCCCCAAGTCTTTAACTTGCCTTTCTTGCTTCCTTGCTTTCATCCCTTTTCTTGCTTGAAGAGAGTTTACTATAGTGCTTAAGGATAAAAGGGGAAGTTCCCTATTTTGGGAGCGAATGACTAAGAATTTGAATTGCATCGGGCTTTGAAGCCGCTCCTTGGTCTCGTCGCCCTTGAATTCATCTATTTGCAACTATTAGAAATCTTGTTTGTGCTCCACGAAGTGATGGCTTAATCCACAATCCATAGGGACAAAAATACACATCCCATAGTCTCTCTCCCCATTAACCGGTCTCACTCAAAAATGAGTTTATAAAGACCTACTCATCGAAAGAATACCCCGGGGATTACATTCTTCCAAACCGAGCTCACATCTCCTTCATCCTCCTTGGTCCTTCGTTCGTAGTGGTCTTTGTATAGTGTTAAAGCGAACCCCTGCCTGCACGAGAAGGAGAGGGCCAACACTTAGTAAGCTCGCCCGCTTCAAGTTTTCGGTCACCCAAGCCGGTACTTCACTTTACTTACTTAGTCAATTTTGAGAAAGTGAAGAGTCAGTCTCGTACTTGCAAGTCCTAACTGTGGCATGTGAAAACTGTCCTTCCCTGGTTTTTCGGGGTGGAACCTTTCACTCTACTCTATGTTATTCTATACGCCATCGATGGAAGCCTACCATGCCCCGTTCAGTACTTTCTTCATCATCCACTGATGAACCCTTTGATCGAACCTTCCCTTCCTGAAGTGGTGGGGATTGTCTTCTTTGATTGGATCGCCCGAGGGTTTCCTCTATCTATGGGAGTGATTCCAAAGGGGGAAGAGTCATAATAAGAAACTAGAGCTGTATCAGCCTAGCCTAGAGCGGGGGAACCGTAGTCAGATGGATAGTTAGCCTATCCTTTTTATGTTCTCTTTTTTTTCTTTCCTTTCAAAGTGAGCTTTTTAGGGAAGAATGTTCTCCTACTCAGAGAAATGCCGCCACTAGAATAGTATAATAAGAAAGGGGCTCTTTCTCTAGTAGTGGACGAATCTTGATATTCAGAAAGCAGTAAAGGAGCGAAACCATTCTCAGAAGTCGAGGAAGAACTTACTCGAAAAGGCAGAGGTTCGTAGGATTGATCTTCCTCCACCTGCCCTGAGGTTTTTCAATGACAAGTGTAGCCTATGATAGCTTTTAGTGGAGTGAAGCTCTTGTCTTAGCTATAAAGAAGAAGTGATTTACCCTGAAAGGTCACACCTCCCATTCCGTGAAGAGGCATACATCATAAGGGACTATGGGATTCGACCCCACAAAAATCTTCCACCCAGGACCCCTAAGCTAAGAATTTCATTTATCAACGATTTTATCTATTTCAAGCAAGCAAACTGTCTTGTTGACGACGGAATCCCCTCACAGATCTTCCCCAGCTCCATTAGTTAGGGCAAGGTCTTTCAGGCGCTCCTTCCTTCTTGGACCTTCTCTTGTGATCCTTTCTTGTAAGGACTTCCTTGAGGCATTCCGGGAACACTTTGGGGTGAAGACCCATACGTAGGGTCTGTCTTAGTGGAATCGAAGGTGAGAAAAAAGTCAAAGTATATTGATTTAATGAGCAAGAATCAAAGAAGTGTAAAAGCCAGTTCCGAAAAAGAGTCGATTTAGTAGCCTGCTCGATATCTTCCTTGCCTAGTTCGCTATAAGAAGTGCTTGAAACAAATAGCGAGGGGAAGATTCAACGCTAGTTGAATCTTCCTTCCGTCAATGGTTGAACCTTCTGTATGCCTGTGATGTTGGATGCTTCCTGGTATTGAGAAAGAAAGCGGCCAGGTCACAGGAATGCTTCGTATACTTCAAATTCCGAGTCAACAACCGTAACTCGAGCACTTAGATAAAATCTTTGTGCAAAAGCTTTAGTATAAAGGATTTATACCAGAGTGAAGTCCTTGACCAGCAAGAGCCTTTCTTATGACAGAATACTATTCGATGTGCAGATCGCGAGATAGCATCCTCGGTGGCGAAATCAAAGAGAAAGATGTCTATGGTGAAGGAGCTTTCTGTCTTTCTGGGATCAGTATTGCTTTATTAAAGATTCTCCAAAGCGAGGAACAGTACGTTCACTTGGAAACCTTTTGAGAAGCTTAGTAGGTGGTGAACATCCAAGACTTTGTGACACGGTCCTACCACAAGCTGAGTTTGCATACAAAAACTCAAAGAACCGCTCCCCCGTGGGGAAAAAGTGGATATTCTACGATCCTTCGTTGATTCCCTTGCTTTCGGGCAATGATTCCAATTTTTCTTTGCTTGCCCACTCTATTATATTGTCCACAGATTCTTATTAGTTAAGGGGACCTAGCTAGCTCCCGGTGAACTAGCGGCGGACAAATGAGGATTGTAATGGATTAACGAATGAACCACCACAACCAATAGGAAAGGAAGTCCTACTCTTACAGTATGGAAGACGAAAGAAAAAGTCATTACTAGCTTCGGGTTACACAATACAAGAACTAAGGGGAATTGCCGCTTACTAAAGGCTCGGGCTATGGTGCTAGTGCTAGACCGGAAACAGCGTACCCACGCTATACGACAAGAACTCAAGCAAGAAGTAAATGCGTCTTAGCCGCTACGGCAAATGCTTCTACACTCGCTACAACCGAAAGAAAGAGAAAAAAGACTTAAAAGACGAATAACAACAAAAACTATACCAACACAAGGGGCCAGCAACTTCACTGACTCAAGGAACAACAATAGCTGAAAATGAGTCCTTACTTCAATGCAGGAGTTTGTAATTCTCAATCTCAAGGCGCAAAGACAGGCCGGGGAGAAAACTCGTGCCGCACAAAGGGGAGGAATTTCAATCAAGCAAAGAAGAAAAAGAAGAATAGGCCAACGGGAAGCCACCGGCAACCGCATTCACTGGCAATACGAAAACAACTCGGCTTACTGAATAGAGCACCTCTAGAAGGAATGGAAGGCGCACTAATACCTATAGAAAGGGATGAGTCGACCGATTTCTGGTCTCGTGCCGGGGCACTAAACCTGTTCAGTGAATCACTAGTTATACAATCCCTAAACTATTGATGATTATGAGATGATTATTTGATCAAGTTCAACAAGTAAGTCGTTGTTGAAAACAACAATAGTAGCCTCTTCCCACTACGCGCTAAGAAGCAGAAGGAAGGGCGTTCAGGCTTTCTTTTCTTGCTTGAATCAACGGCCTCCCAGGGCTCCTCTTTTATTTGAAATTATAAGGAAGAGGAAGACTCAAGGAAAAAGGAAGCTTCAGAGCCTTGGAGGCTTAATAAGCACATCTCCAGTACACTTAACTTACACCTTCTTTCAACTTTCACATGAATTTGAAGCACTTACGAACAAGTACTTATAATATATTATACATAAGCATTGAAGACTACTAGTGGATACATGCAAAGACAGCAAATAAAAGCAATCTACTTAGGATAGGAGTCTATCTCCAGTAAGCATCGGAGTAGATCCCCACTAAACAAAGCCAAAGAACACCAGACATGAAAACACACTACTTTGCGTCTACAGACACTTATTTAAACCTTCTCAAACTAAAAAGAGTCGACGGACTAGTCTCCTTGGTGCCCGTGGAGGACCGCCTGCACAATGAGTGCTTGGCGTTCTTGGAGCAGCACCCTCTTCCTGTTTTCGCAGGAGAGATAGTTAGCACTACCTTGGGTACGAAACTACGCTATCGAAAAGCAACGAGAAAGAATAGGAGTAACTAGTGGTAGGGCGTAGTTGCCGAAAAGAGCTTCTTAGCCAATGGAAGACTCACTGAGGTTAAGTTAGAGTTCTCGGGTCAGCTCCCGGAGAAGACCAAAAATACTGTGTAATAACTCTGGAAGCAAGCTGCCCGATAAACCTTGATGTGACGCTGTCCTTTATGCTTGGACTAACCAGGGTTGTAGATCCTGTGTAGGGCTATATTAAAAAAAATAAGAACTAATGAACCTTCCTTTAATTATAGTGATAAGAACTCCCGCTCCATAAGGACTAATATCAAAGACTTAAAGACAAACCATTAAGCACACCAACATAAAGACTTTAATCAGAGTTGTAAAGTCAGTCAGAAGTATAAAATAGAAGTCAGACAAGCAAAACAAGCAACCATGCCCGAAAAAACGGAACCATCAGCCATGAATCAAAGAAAGTATTATCGACCGCTCACCGATAAAGGGTGGATGGACTTATTCAAGACCAATAAAGCCGGGATCCTGTGCCGGCATTGCGAATGCATTGACGACCAAATACCAAAAAGGGAGAACCAACCTTGGTGTCATTTCATCCGTCCCCTCCTTGTTCCCCAAGGCCTTCCAATTCGAATAAGAGCTCGATCAATAGTTAGTGCCCACGGATTAACCCACTGGCCTTTACTTCTCTCCATGCCGAGATGGACTGGAAATGGATATGAAGCGACTAGTACTGCAGCTGGCGCATTTACTGCTTCGACTAAAACAGAAACCAAGTAAAAACAGTTTATTTAACCCCCAGCATCCTCATGGGAAACAGGCTCCGTAATTGAAAGCCAGAACTAGTGAAACTGGTTTACAAGCAACAAGGTTTTTGGCTCGCAATAAAGCTAGGGTCCTGATCGAGCAACTAGTAGTCCTATCTATCCACCTCTCCAGACACAATATCTTGAGTACCAATGATGGTGACCACATCTGCTGGCATGTGATGTTTGGACATAGAATCGAGTCCTTGTGAATGGGCAGAGCCAGGTGCTCTTATTTTACGACGGTAGGGACGATTGCTTCCATTACTGACCAGAAAGACACCAAATTCTCCTTTAGGTGCTTCAACTGCAGTATAGGTAGAAGGAGCTGGTACGGAAAAACCTTCGGTATAAAGTTCGAAATGGTGAATTGAGGTAGAGTAGACCGATGATCCTGTAGTCATTTGACCGGCTATGAAATAAAAAGCTTGCATCTGCTCCCCCTCCACTATAACCGGTCCCATCTCTCTCCAGACCTAACGTGGTAGTTTCCCATCATAGGGCTTTCTATCTATAGATTGAGCCATTACCAAGGAGCTAATTCGTTCAGAACTCAGTGGACTGCTTCTATAGATAAGGCGGAGCGTCCTTGGCTCAGCATTATAGCACATAGGGCTTTGGCGCGACTACAGCGCTTCGCTAACTCAGTAGCAAAAGCGCTTCTCTTTTTTCGAAGGACAAAAAAGAGATTTTTTGGCTCCCTCACTTGTCAAGCCTATTTTGCTTTTTAGGAGGTAAAACTGCGGTTGAAGCAGACATTTCGAAATGACAGCTTCGAAAATATATACACGGTCACGGTTATCCCGGACTGCGTTCCGGAAAAAGTAGCCTACTTGAAAAAATGGGGGGCCCTCTCGTGTTTCAACCCCACTCTACTATGAATAGTTGTGGGGCACAGTGTACTTACAGCCTCTACGAGTTGCAAGTGAATGGGGCCGGTGCGTGGCGAAGGGAAGGCTTCATCAAGCCATTTCTCGCCTCAACCTCATAAGAAGGAAGAGGGGTACTACCAAAATAGGGAGTAATTGCTTCGCACCTGACTGTGATAGCCCTCTCGATACCTTATTGGAGCTTTGTAACTAGTGGCCGGTTTCCCATCGCTAGAGCCTTTCTTTTCCCAGTGCGCGGAGCCCCAACGAGGAAGGTGTTAGTGGTTTTTCATTGGATCAATAAAGCTAATCCCTCTTTTTGTGCTACTCCTACTCCTAGGGCGGGAAGAAGATAAGAAAACGCGAAGCGTTCTCTTGGTTTCCCAACCTCTTGCT